GACAAAAAATCCTTCTTCTTTTTGAAGCCACCCAATCAAAAAGTCTCCAATTCTCAACTTAAAGGAGAATAGAAGAAATCATACTTTCATACAATATCTTAATTGAATTCTATGTAATGATCAATAAATTTAGTTGAATTCTATATCTATATGTATCAACATCCTACTACCCATATATTCTATAGATATATAGATATTTGAACTGTAGTTGACAAACAACCAATACCAATTTTATTGTTTCTTAGTTTAGATTATAAATTGAAATGGGGCGTGGCCAAGTGGTAAGGCAACGGGTTTTGGTCCCGATATTCGGAGGTTCGAATCCTTCCGTCCCAGAGTACTTTTATGCTATTGCTTATAGATAATGGAGTGATCGGGAGTAAATCAGTATTAATGTAAATATCTGTTCGAATCTCATTAATAAATGATCAAGTTCCATTTTTTTTATGTTATGGAGCCAATGTCCTTTTTTATTTCATTTTTTTAGGTATTTCGTGGTTGATTCTAATGAAAACTTGGAAACCTATGGAACGATTGAGGCAGGGATGATTTATCCTATTCCTTTTATTCACTTTATGACAAGATTTTATTATTGAAATATTACTCAACCCTATCCCTATGTTAAATAAAATACATATAAAATAAGGAACTATTCCGCTTATATGGTATATATGTATCGTTCTATTTCAATGCGAATAATTTTTATATTATTCTTTTCGTAATCAGATGAAAAGAATAAAGATTCAAATCTTTACTTAATATCATTTCATTTTTTGATCCACTTTGGAAAAAAAAAAATTGGATTATTTCTTCTTTATCTTTGATCGATCTATTTATCTATATTAAAATCAGTGATGAGTCAAGGAAAGACTTATCGGATTAAACGTGTTGCTTATTGGCGAATTTTCTTCAAAGAAGATAGTCTTTCTAATATAGGAAACTTTTTCAATTAGAGATATTTTTTATTAATAAATACTTTATTAATTATTAAAAATTACTATGTAATAATTTATTAATTAATATTAATAATTCCTTGTCAGTTGAATCTTTGGTATTGAAAAAGTAGGAAATAGGTTAATCTATCCTATTTAGTCACTTGAAGATGCAGGGTCAATAAGTTATTCGTTTATATATATAGTTATAATTATATCTTCTTTCGACTATTATTTTCTATTATATAGATACTTTTTATGTATGTTAAAATATATTTATGGATGTTAAAGATCTTGTTTTGCTAAGACTTTTTCATAAAAATCGTTCCACATACACATATCATATTTTTAAATAAAAAAAAAAATAAAAAGTCTAGATTACGATGTCTATGTACAACCGAACCAATGACTATTCATGATTCCATAATTGAATCAATTCCATACTGGTTCCAAATTAGAGGAATGTGATGGTAAAACTTCGTTTGAAACGATGTGGTAGAAAGCAACGTGTGACTTGAAGGATACGGTCCGTTGTGGATTTTTTTATATCCACCATTTTCTTTTCTATTTATCGAGGAATGAAGGTGCTCTTGTCTCGACATCGTTTGTTCTGTTACACCCGAATCCTTCGTTTTTTTGGGGGGTTGTAAATAGTCTACGATGAAGTTCGAGTCGAAAAGTCGAAAGGATTCATTAATTTCTGGGGGGCAAGGATCTAGGGTTAATGCCAATCAATCAATTGGAACAACTTCGTAAACGGATCTTCTATATATAATATATATAGAAATCAAAAGGATCCAATCCAATTTCAACAAGTTTTGTTTTTGAATTGATCAAACTTTTTCGATTCAAAGTGTATTACGCGGGAATCAACTGTCCATCGGATTCTTTGATATAAAGAAATCAAAGTTCAAATCAAATATCAAAGGGTATGTTGCTGCCATTTTGAAAGTATTACGAAGCGCCGAAGTAATGCCTAAACCCAATGATTTAAAATAAAGATTAAAGGATCCAAGAACAAGTAAACCCATTTTAATTGTCTCGATAGTCTCAATAACTTGGATCATCCAAATCTAATTTTAAACGAGACAAAAAAGAGGGTAAAGACCACTCAATAAATGAAATTGACTAAAGAGAAGAATTTCCTTTTGAGCTATTTGAGAGTTATTCAACTTGAGTTATGAGTACAAATGGTTTCTTTTCAATTTTCAGGAAGGACAAAAAACGACTGAAATTAAAGTCTAATTGATTTTCTAGGTTCATTTGTCATTTAATTTATTAGAATAGAATTCCATACATAGACAAAACTTCGAATCAAATCATTTTTTCTCGAGCCGTACGAGGAGAAAACTTCCTATACGGTTCTAGGGGGGGTATTGTTCATCTACATCTATCCCAATGAGCTGTCTATCGAATCGTTGCAATTGATGTTCGATCCCGAAGAGAAGGAAAAGATCTTAGAAAAGTTGGGTTTTATGATCCAATGAATAATCAAACTTATTTAAATGTTACTGCTATTCTATACTTCCTTGAAAGGGGCGCTCAACCTACAGGAACTGTTCAGAATCTTTTAAAGAAAGCGGAAGTTTTTAAAGAACTTCCGTCTAATTAAACTAAATTCAATTAAATTTAAAGAAATATCAAGGGGGGTAGCGACTTATATATAACTTTGTATAATTTTTCTTTACTAGTTTTTTTGACCCCCCACCCCTTCCTGCTCGATTCGTATTTTCATTCCTTCCGTCGAATCCGATGGTGATGGTCTAGAACGACAAAACGTTAGTTTATTGATTAAAAAATTCGGGCATCTCCTTTAATTGTGCAATTTTCATTACAACTCGACTAACCAATAAGGAATCAGGCCTACTTATTCCACTTAGATTGATGAAATACAATATGGACCAAAAAATCCGTATTTTTTTTTCAATTCTTCCTTATTTATTATTCCATTTATACTTTTTTGTATCTCTGTAGATTAGGTATGTAGTGCCAATCAAAGACAATTTTGAATATTATTGCATTGAAGTTATTTGAATTTCAAAAAAGATTTTAATAGCGTTCTCTTTTGTTTTTTTCCACTATATTCTTTTCTCAAAATTGAGAATATTGACAACAGTCTATCGAACAAATATAATTCATCGTGATAAGTGAAGTGGGTCTATTTGGTTCTGTCCATAGGTTTTTTTACTTTAAACTAACTCATTTGAGAATTCTTTTTTTTTTCTTTTATTTTATCTGAGAATTTCTTGTATGTTGATCTAATCAATTCATTTTTATGTTTCGAATCCATTATAAAATATGTTTTTTTTTGGATTTGTTAGCTCAATGATTTGATTAGCCCGTATAATCTCTTTTCTTTATTATTGAAATTGCATTTCATTGATGTATCTATATACCCTTTGTTGAGATTATGTTTAATCCATATTTTCTTCGGGTTGCTAACTCAACGGTAGAGTACTCGGCTTTTAAGTGCGGCTAGAATCTTTTACACATTTGGATGAAGTGAGGAATTCGTCCATACCATTGGTAAAGTTTGGAAGACCCCGACTGATCCTGAAAGGGAATAGACGGAAAAAAAAGCATGTCGTATCAATGGAGAGTTCTGAGGATATTTCATTCTTATCGGATCGGTACAAAACCTTGTTCGAATTCGTGGAACGGAACGAGTTTGGTCGAATGAATAAATGGATAGGGCCCTATGGCTTCAATTAATTATCAGAAAGAAAAAGGAACCAGCTTCTGTTCTAACTTTGAATAAGTTCCCGATCTAATTAGACGTTAAAAATAGATTAGTACCTGATACGGGAAGGACTTCTCCCCATGAGGGGATTCCATATTTTTTTAATGAATCCTAACTATTTATATTCTTATTATGTAATCGAGGTGTGTGTGTAAAAGAAGAAGTATATTGATAAAGAAAGTTTTTTCCGAAATCAAAAGAGCGATTAGGTTTAAAAGATAAAGGATTTCTAACCATCTTGTTATCCTATAACATAGACGAATTAAATGAAATGGAAAAAAAGAGAGGTTAGAGAATCTGTTGATAAGTTTACTTGTCTCCGGGGTATCTATTCTTACTAGAATACCCTGTTTTGACTGTATTGCACTATGTCTTATTTGATAACCCTCAAAATTTTCTACCCTTTATGCTCAAATTGAAATTCAAATGGAGGAAATCAAAAGATATTTACAGCTAGAGAGATTTCAACAACATGACTTCCTATATCCACTTATCTTTCAGGAGTATATTTATGCATTTGCTCACGATCACGGTTTCAATAGATCAATCTTTTCGGCAAATCCGGGTTATGACAATAAATACAGTTTACTGATTGTGAAACGGTTAATTACTCGAATGTATCAACAGAATTATTTAATTATTTCTCCTAATGATTCTAATCAAAATTCCTTTTTGGGACGAAAAAATAATTTGTATTCTCAAATCATATTAGAGGGGTTGGGATTTATTGTGGAAATTCCATTTTATCTACGATTATCTCTAGAAGGGAAAAATAAAAAGATAGTCAAATCTAAAAATTTACGATCGATTCATTCAATATTTCCCTTTTTAGAAGACAATTTTTCACATTTCAATTTTGTCTTAGATATATTCATCCCCCATCCTGTCCATGTGGAAATCTTGGTTCAAACTCTTCGCTATTGGGTAAAAGATGCCTATTCTTTGCATTTATTACGATTCTTTCTCAACGAGCATTGTAATTGGAATAGTTTTATTACTCGAAAGAAAGTAAGTTCCTCTTTTTCAAAAAAAAATAGCAGATTACTCTTATTCTTATATAATTCTTATGTATGTGAATACGAATCCATTTTCGTCTTTCTACGTCACCAATCTTCTCATTTACGATCAACATCTTGTGAAGTTCTTCTTGAACGAATCTATTTCTATCTAAAAATAGAACGTCTTGTGAACGTGTTTGTTAAGGTTAGCAATTTTCAGACGAACCCACGGTTGGTCAAGGAATCTTGCATGCATTATGTTAGGTATCAAAGAAAATCTATTTTGGCTTTAAAAGGGACGTCTCTTTTTATGAATAAATGGAAATGTTA